TTATTGAGATAGGTAAACCGAGGTTACTCCCCCTCCAAGAACTGTATATGAGAATTTCATCTCGTACAGCTCAAACAAAAAAAAGACCCAAATACTGATTGAAACGGATATGGAATATAAAGTTTTAAACTTCTCTCTCATTCAATATTATTTAAAGATATGAAAGAGTCAAAATGCGAAAGCTCTTCTTTGTGGTTAAATGCCAAAAAATCAAGTTAGCTCATACGTCTTTATGTTGTGTTGATCGGTATAGGCCTCTTGAATCTTCTAGATTACCTATCTTTATTGTCTTTTTTATTTGGTATTTGTATGGAATGGGAATGCGGATTTCTTTTTGTTTTCTTTATTATTGATAGGAATTCTCTTGTTAAGACCCTACTTAACTAATCAATTGAAACCTCAGATTCATATGAGAACCACGATAATTCAATGAAACCTTCAAAGTCCAAAGTTCACTGAGTGAGAACCATTGGATCATCACTTATTCAATCAAAAAAAAAGCTATAATGACTAAAAACATAAAATACAAAGAAGCGCTTGTCCTTTGATCCAAATAAGAGTTTAAAAGCAGAAAAATATTTTGATTTATTAAAGTTTATAAGATAGAACGGAAAGAAGTCCGGCTACGAGGTCTGAGTATTAAGTATGAATCATAGTTTGAATACTTTGTGATCTATTTGATCTATTTCGTGCTCCAGATACTCGAATGAATATCCGACGAAGTAAAACCATCTTGATAAAGATGACAGACCCCATTCTCTGTACTATCCATAGGGTCAATTCTAACAAGTCACACACTCATATTCCGGAAATATACAATGCAGAAAAAAAATTTCGCGGTCGAACTACCAAAGGAGAATAGGCTAAAATTTTTAGACCTACATACTTTATTTTTTTGTATCGAACTAAAAGCTAGGACTTCAAGATTCTTCTCAGTCTAATTCACTGAAATTCCATCCAGTAGAACAGAAGAATTATAAATCTCCAAAATAATAGATAGGAATACCGCAAATAGAGCCATTGCAACACCCATCAAAGGGGTCGTTCCCCATCCAGGAGCTACTTTACCATATTCGGAATTCAATGGTTTCAATAACTTCCCTACAGTAGTGCTTCTTGGACCAGATCTAGAACTATCCTCAACAGTTTGTGTGGCCATAAATCTTATTTTGTATTCATTACGATCTGTTGACTTTGTATACCATTCCGTTGTAAATAAACGATCTTAGCATAGATCCATTGTGGTCTTTCAATTCTATAATAATGGAAACAGCAACCCTAGTCGCCATCTTTATATCTGGGTTACTTGTAAGTTTTACTGGGTATGCTCTATATACTGCCTTTGGGCAACCCTCTCAACAACTAAGAGATCCATTCGAGGAACACGGGGACTAGTTGACGTAATCAGCCTCCAAATATTTGGAGGCTGATTACGTCAATGAAGATAATGAAAAATTATTTCATTTTTTAGTTGAAATTTTAGGCGGTTCCCGAAAAAAAATAGCGAAAAAAATTATCCCTAAAGTCGATACTAAGAGAAATGTATAAACCAATGCTTCCATAAATTTGATCGTGGTTTACAATTATAGCTTTCATACCTGTTTTGTTTACTTATGATATGAGTATCCCTCCGGATAAAGAAAGAAAAAGAGTCAAAGAAACGGCAGCGATTTAAATCAAGATTCCTACAGTACCCTACCTATTAAATAAAATCGCAAACAGAAACTAGAAGAAAACAGCAATGTTGCATCAGACTGCTTGTCTTTTTGTAGTTGGATCTCCAAGCTTTTGGAATGCCCCAAATTCCACTTGAGCATCCAAATCTGGATCAATACCAGCAAAAACATCTCTGAAGAGGGTTCGAGCACCATGCCAAATGTGTCCAAAGAAGAAAAGTAGAGCAAACGAAGCATGCCCAAAAGTAAACCAACCTCTTGGACTGCTACGAAAAACACCATCGGATTTCAAAGTAGCACGATCTAATTCAAAAATCTCACCCAATTGAGCCCGTCTAGCATATTTTTTCACAGTTGCGGGATCACTATAACTCACTCCATTGAGTTCACCACCATAAAACTCAACAGTTACACCTACTTGTTCGACACTATATTTAGATTCTGCCCTTCTAAACGGGACGTCGGCTCTAACAATTCCATCTCCGTCTACCAAAACAACCGGAAATGTTTCAAAAAAAGTAGGCATACGGCGTACGAAAAGTTCACGCCCTTCTTTATTTCTAAAGACGGGGTGTCCTAACCATCCAACAGCTATTCCATCCCCATTGTCCATTGAACCCGCTCGGAATAACCCCCCTTTTGCTGGATTATTACCAATATAATCATAAAAAGCTAATTTTTCAGGAATTTTAGACCAAGCTTCTGATACACTTTGATTTTCAGCTAGTCCAGCACTAACTCTTCGATATATTTCTTGTTGAAAGTATCCCTGATCCCATTGATAACGAGTAGGACCAAATAATTCGATGGGAGTAGTTGCAGAACCATACCACATAGTTCCAGCAACAACAAAAGCTGCAAAAAAGACAGCAGCAATACTACTGGAAAGGACGGTTTCAATATTTCCCATACGTAATCCTTTGTATAGACGTTGAGGCGGACGAACACTAAGATGGAATAAGCCCGCTAATATACCCAACGTCCCTGCTGCAATATGATGAGAGGCTATTCCTCCCGGAACAAAAGGGTCAAAACCCTCCACGCCCCACGCCGGATTTACGGGTTGGACCTTTCCGGTTAGTCCATAAGGGTCGGATACCCATATTCCAGGACCATATAATCCTGTTACATGAAATGCGCCAAAACCAAAGCAAGCTACTCCTGAAAGAAATAAATGAATTCCAAAAATCTTGGGCAAATCCAAAGAAGGTTTTCCTGTACGTTCATCACAAAAAATTTCTAGATCCCAATATACCCAATGCCAAATAGCTGCCAAGAAGCACAAGCCAGAAAACACGATATGTGCTCCAGCTACCCCTTCGTAACTCCAAAGACCCGGATTCGTTATAGTCCCTCCTGTAATATTCCAACCGCCCCATGAATTGGTTATTCCTAAACGAGTCATGAAAGGTATAACGAACATACCTTGTCTCCACATTGGATCAAGAACAGGGTCGGAGGGATCAAAAACTGCTAATTCATATAGAGCCATCGAACCGGCCCAACCAGCAACCAGAGCAGTATGCATTATATGAACAGAAAGCAAACGACCGGGATCATTCAATACAACAGTATGAACACGATACCAAGGCAAACCCATGGAAATACCCCTTTATCAACGAAAAATAAACACTATGTAACTTTATTGCATTGGAAAAAACTATGTTACGGACCCCCCCTTTTTAAGTAATTATTTCGGAGAAAGGATTAATATTTGTTCTATTCTGTTAGTAATAATGGAACAATTCGATTCATAGGAAAAAAGGGAAGCGGATCTATTCTATATCCGATAAGTACCAATACGCAATGGGGGTGAATCCCATTTTATATGAACCAAGATAGCTATTGTTGTTCATCATTCAGAAGCCCGTTCGTAAAAAATTTCCTTTATTCATTCTCTCTTACTTTACTTTTATTTTATATTTTATTTTAGCTTATTCAACTTATGTATTAAATATGATTAATTTAAATATGATTAATAAAGTAGGAAAAAAGGATAATATTATTAAAAAATGAAACCCCAGTCTTACGTTTCCACATCAAAGTGAAATAGAGAACTTCATTCTCTTTTTTTTCATTTCATGCCTATTGGCGTTCCAAAAGTACCTTTTCGAAGTCCTGGAGAAGGAGATACATCTTGGGTTGACATATAGTGCGACTTGTCAGATATATTGGGCTATATGGGATTTCCCCATTTTCTCCCTCGATCGAGATATCCTCTGTTTCGCCCAAAAAGATTGATTGAATTATCAAAAATTTGTAACGCGAAGCGCAAAAAATAAAGTGGAATTAAATGCAGGGAGTATTTAGATTGATATTAGATTATCAAAATTTTTTTATGGTTTACGTGATCGGACTAATAAAATTAAGTATCCAGGCTCCGTTTAGCAAAAACCCAATTGATAATTAATATATAATATTTTTATAATTACTACTTATATGATATGCAAAATTATGATAAAAAATTCTATTAAAAAATACAAAAAATTGAAACAGGGTGATCTAAAACTGTTGATCAAATCAAATAATATAATTAAAAATTTGTTGACTATTTGACAGAAGACATGTGAAAGAAATGAATTGAAAAAAAAGAAGGAGTAGTAAAAAAAAGACGCGGTATTTGGTTCATTTGTCCTATATGTGCAAATCAAAATCGGGCAAATTTTTCCTTTTACTCGGGGTAGAGCATAAACCTAAAAAATGGAATAAAAAAAGGAAGAAGCCCGTTCAGGAACAAGAAAAAACCATCGCCATTTCAACTGAATCTCGATGAAAAAAAAATATCAATGAATCAAGTTAGTCTGACAGGTTTAATCAATCGTTTTATTATAGGATTATAATATCTAATAAAAGGGGCCAAAACTTATTTTTTCTTTTACTTTTAAAAAGGGAGCAAGCCCCTCTCTTATAAGTTAGAAAGAAAAGCCTTCTATGAAAAAAAGGGGGGGGGGTTGGAATCGACACATTGATTTTTTCACAATTTTTGTTGAACCGTATGCATCAAAAGGTGCCTGTACGGCTCCTAAGGAATAAAATTTTATCCTAATCAACCGACTTTATCGAGAAAGATTATTTTTTTTAGGCCAAGAGGTTGATACCGAAATCTCGAATCAACTTATTAGTCTTATGATATATCTCAGTATAGAAAAGGATACCAAAGATCTTTATTTGTTTATAAACTCTCCTGGTGGATGGGTAATATCTGGAATGGCTATTTATGATACTATGCAATTTGTGCGACCCGATGTACAGACAATATGCATGGGATTGGCCGCTTCAATAGCATCCTTTATCCTAGTCGGAGGGGCAATTACCAAACGTATAGCATTCCCTCACGCTTGGCGCCAATGAGTTTTTTTATTTTCGAAAAAAAAGAATACTATGCCTTCGCCATCGGAAATATGAATTAGTTAAGTAATAATAGCATGGCACTTCGAATTCGATATGAAATTTTTTAGATTAAAAAAAATTAGATTATATATTGAAAGAGTAGTATGAGATAAGGAAGGGGTTTTTCAAATGATATCTTACCTATTGGGGCACATCTCAGCGTCACAAACTTTGTTTTCACACCGGAAGCTTATTTACAAAATTTATATTAAAAAAAAAGACACTTTGGGATTGCTGAATCATAGACGAATCAAAAAAATGATATATAAAGCAACGGAACCATCATAGTATTTTTTTAACTCCTACAAAAAAGAAGGATGGTAATTGGATCATTTATGGATCTGCGTATAATACAACCTATATTTTGTTTTCTTTCGCCGAAAAGAAAGGTCAAAAACGTAAATTCCATTGTGGAGCCGTATGCACAAAAAAAGCCTGTACGGTTATTCAATTTTCTCTGTTTTTTTGGTTATCTCGCCTCATTCTGCGAAATAGAAGAACCTTTTCTATTATATCATCAGGGTAATGATTCATCAACCCGCTAGTTCGTTTTATGAGGCACAAACGGGAGAATTTATCTTGGAAGCGGAAGAACTACTAAAACTTCGCGAAACCATCACAAGGGTTTATGTACAAAGAACGGGCAAACCTATATGGGTTGTATCCGAAGACATGGAAAGGGATGTTTTTATGTCAGCAACAGAAGCCCAAGCTCATGGAATTGTTGATCTTGTAGCGGTTCAATAAAAAATAGGAGCGATTTCGTGCAAATCTACAATTGCTAATTTTATATCTTTTTAGATTAAAGGTTTAGTTTCATATTCAATATATATAATATATATATTTTTTTATATTGAAGAGAAGTAATTCAGAATTAGCCGGTTAGAACTAATCTAAACCAGCCCATTATTTATATGATTCCGTATGCCAACCATTAAACAACTTATTAGAAATACAAGACAGCCAATCCGAAATGTCACGAAATCCCCAGCGCTTCGGGGATGCCCTCAGCGACGAGGAACATGTACTCGGGTGTATGTGCGACTCGTTTAGATCATAGACTGAGACACAAAAAGGAAATTCTTTTTGAAATATCAAGGATCAGTACCTGTGAATAAAATAGAATGGAGGAACTCGATTCATTATTTAAAAAAGATAGATTGTTCATACCTTCTATTGTGTCTGAAACTTATGGTTTACATTGGTGCAAATCCAATCAACTCCATTTTTTAGAAAACCCCCAATGATAACAAATGGTTATCCATTAAGCGGGGGAAATTCCATTTTTTATTAAAAAGATTCCACTCTTGAAAGAAAAGAACGGACTAACAGGGTAAACGACCAAATCAATTTTAAAAATGAAATACCGTTACTGTATAAAGTGGATCTTATTGTGAAAGACCTATTACTGGAATATTCATGGGGTAGAGCCAAAGAATGGGAATTGTACAAGTTACCAATAGTATTGATTAATTAAAAGAAGGAGCTCCGGTGTATAGAGAGGACCTCACCGTTTTAGAAGTAACCATAAAAACGATGGAACCCACTATTTATCCATTTCTATTTACTACTTTTTGTAGTTCTTCTATTTTTTGATATCAAGTATCAAGGCAATTTCTCCTTTCAAAGCAAAGGAAAATACCTAGCAAAAAATAGTGGTGGGGAAGGTTAGAGTAGCAAAAGCCATTGGAATTTTTTTTTATACATTGGAATAATTCGTTTGGTTATTAATGACTAGTAAAGGGGAAAAGAATAACTAAAAAAAGAATTAGTTATTCATCAAAGTTTGATTTATTCAATGACTAGAATTAAACGCGGATATATAGCTCGGAGGCGTAGAACAAAACTTCGTTTATTTGCATCAAGCTTTCGAGGGGCTCATTCACGACTTACACGAACTATGACTCAACAGCGAATAAGAGCTTTAGTTTCGGCTCATCGGGATAGGGGTAAAAGAAAAAGAGATTTTCGTCGTTTATGGATCACTCGAATAAATGCCGTAATTCACGAAACGGAGGTATTCTATAGTTATAATCGATTCATACACAATCTGTACAAGAAGCAATTACTTCTTAATCGGAAAATACTTGCACAAATAGCTCTATTAAATAGGAGTTGTCTTTATACGATTTCGAATGAGATCAAAAAATAAGAGGATTGGAAGAAATCCACTAAAATATTTGAAATAGAGTTCTAAGGAGAATGAGCTCGGGGAAGGTAGAGTAGAAATTAGTATTATAAAAAAAGTCGTCAAAACAAAACGAGGGTATATAGTCGCTAAAAAAAGAGTTATTCTTTTTCTTTTCGACGATTCTTTTCTTTTTTTTTTTTTATGTCAGATACAGACGTAACAATCAAATTTTGATTCTTGGTTGGATTTTTCGAACAAAATATTAATCTCTTTTTTAATTTCTTCCGATTGGAATTGTTATTCATAAGTCTATTTTTTTCTGGTTCTAAGGCTAGTAGTTCTAGGGGTCGACTCACTTCTTTCAAATTGTTTCTGATTATTAAGAAAAGGTAACAAAGATAAAATACGAGCTTGTTTTATAGCAATAGTAATTAATCGTTGTTGTTTTAAAGTCACTCTATTCACCCGTCTAGATAATATTTTTCCTTGTTCACTAATAAATCGACTAATTAAACTCATGTTTCGATAATCAATTCGATCCCCCGATTGGATCGGGGGCAAACGCCTACGAAAAGATCGCTTGGATTTAGTAAAAGGTCGCTTAGATTTATTCATAATTTTTTTATTCCTTATCTCTAAAATCCTATTTTGATCGGATCAAAAAAAAACGATTTCTATTTCTATTATAGGATAGAGTTTCTATATAGAATTAAGAATATAGGATTAGATTTCTTTCTATTGATTTGTTTTTTTTATATTTAATATTTATATATATGTAATAATATAGAGATACTATCATTATTCCTGTTCTTAAAATAAAAGTTGACATACAAGCACTCAATTTGATCTATTTCTTGATTTCCCCGTGAATTGTATGTTTATAACAATAGGGACAGAATTTTCTCAATTCCAATCGACTAGGGGTGTTATGCCGATTCTTTTGAGTAATATATCTGGAAATTCCCGCTGATTCTTTCTTAATATCATTTCGAACACAACTGGTACATTCCAAAATAATTGTTACTCGAACATCTTTACCCTTGGCCATGAAACCTCCTTTGGATTTATGATTCACCCCAACCTTCTATTTTCATTTTAGGATCCAGAAAGAACACGAACCAAAAAAATAGAAGCTGTTAACTAAAAAAATTTCTGAAATATTTCGTTGCAATGAATATTAATTAGTAATTAAATAAAAATAAAATAATAAGCAATATAATGATTTTTTGAAAACTATATTTAAAATCTTTGTACAGTATTTTTTTTAAGTATCTCATAGGATACTCTTTCCCTAGCAACACTTTTTTTTCGTTCTATTACTTATTTAATTGGATCCTGAACCCTCGTTTTTATGACCTTTCGTCCCCCCCCCCTTTTTTCTAATTATTTTTTTAGAATGAATTAGAAAAAAAGGGGGGGGAATTAGTCCCCGATCGTTGATCGTATCTCTAAATTTTTTCACCCTTTCTGATGTTAATAACTAGAATTAAAAAAAGGGAAATGTTAATGCATCTGGAAATAAACGATTAATCTCTATTAATAAACCTGCTAATGAACCGAACCATAGAGTACTTAGTACCGGTGCTACGGAAAGATATGTTTTTAGATCTCGCATTTGAAATCCTCCTTCTTTCTTCTTTATTGTATTACATTATATATAGTAATATATATAACTACAGATGTACATGTAGTTAAGAAGTTCTTGTATTTGTATATATAACCCCCCCATTTTCAAAATTAGAATTTAAATATTGTCTACTAGAACGATCTTATAGATTCCATTTTCAAATGGAAACGCCTATTTATGTAAAATTGAAATTGAGAGAATTCTCGTAAAAAAAAACGTAATTTTTTTAATTATATATATGTTTGTTATCTGATATGAGACAAAAAAAAGAAGGATATGGAAAACAAGACAGGAATTCTATACAATGACACTGTAAACCAATTGAAAGGGATGTAGCGCAGCTTGGTAGCGCGTTTGTTTTGGGTACAAAATGTCACGGGTTCAAATCCTGTCATCCCTACCTATTACTGCTCAGAAGAGCAGTAACGAGGGATCTATTTTAGATCTATCTTTTTTTAATAAAATTGGACATACATATAATTATGAAATTTATGATATACTATGATATAGTATATACGTACAAAATCGATTCGGGTTAAAGAATGTCCTCTTTCTAGCCTTTTCGTTTTTTAGAAAAAACAAGAAAAGCGCTCTTAGTTCAGTTCGGTAGAACGTGGGTCTCCAAAACCCAATGTCGTAGGTTCAAATCCTACAGAGCGTGATTTCACTCTTGTTTATTAGATTGTGTCAAAATTCCACTGTTCGCAAATAATTGAGCAGCAATCTGAATTAGACCTCCCGCATATGAAAGCAAGAAGGAGGTCAGTCAAAAAAAGAGATGTTAATTAATCAAAAGTCCAACTGATCACCACGTCTGTATTGTAAATAAGCAGTTACGAATAATCCAGCCAAAGTAATAGGAATTAGACCTAAGACGATTCCAAATAAAGAAACTTCAATCATTTCAATTTTCTTTTGTTTTCATTTTTGAAAGGGAGAAAAGAGAGGTACTATCTATTCCTAGCTCTTAATCTGTATTGCCGATGAATCTCAATGACCAAAATTGGGTAATTAACACGGTAAGGAACTATCGAACATATGAAATACCATAGAAATCCTTTTTTATAAAAAAATCTTCATTCAATTAATTTCAAATAAGTCGTATTTTGCTTAGACCAATAAATAGAACTGAGGTTATAGTTAAAGCTGCTAGTAGAAAACCGAAATAACTAGTTA